CCCATCAATCGAATCATCTTTTCGATAAATACGAGACATCTAAGTCGTACAAGTAAAGAGATCTATTCATTGATAAGAAAAAGAAAAAACGTGAACGGTGATTGGATTGATGAGAAAATAGAATTCTGGGTAGCGAACAGTTATTCGATTGATGATGAAGAAAGAGAATTCTTGGTTCAGTTCTCCACCTTAACGACAGAAAAAAGGATTGATCAAATTCTATTGAGTCTGACTCATAGTGATCATTTATCAAGGAATGACTCTGGTTATCAAATGATTGAACAACCGGGATCAATTTCCTTACGATACTTAGTTGACATTCATCAAAAGGATCTAATGAATTATGAGTTCAATAGATCCTGTTTAGCAGAAAGACGGATATTCCTTGCTCATTATCAGACAATCACTTATTCACAAACCTCGTGTGGGGCTAATAGTTTTCATTCCCCATCTCCTCATGGAAAACCCTTTTCGCTCCGCTTAGCCCTATCCCCTTCTAGAGGTATTTTAGTGATAGGTTCTATAGGAACTGGGCGATCCTGTTTGGTCAAATACCTAGCGACAAACTCCTATGTTCCTTTCATTACGGTATTTCCGAACAAGTTCCTGGATGACAAGCCTAAAGGTTATCTTATTGATGATATCGATATTGATGATAGTGACGATATTTATGATAGTGATGATGACCTTGATCTTGATATTGATAAGGAGCTGCTAACTATGACGAATGTGCTAACTATGTATATGACGCCGAAAATAGACCGATTTGATATCACCCTTCAATTCGAATTAGCAAAAGCAATGTCTCCTTGCATAATATGGATTCCAAACATTCACGATCTACATGTGAATGAGTCGAATTACTTATCCCTCGGTCTATTAGAGAACTATCTCTCCAGGGATTGTGAAAGATGTTCCACTGGAGAGATTCTTGTTATTGCTTCGACTCATATTCCCCAAAAAGTGGATCCCGCTCTAATAGCTCCGAATAAATTAAATACATGCATTAAGATACGAAGGCTTCTTCTTCCACAACAACGAAAGCACTTTTTCATTCTTTCATATACTAGGGGATTTCACTTGGAAAAGAAGATGTTCCATACTAACGGATTCGGGTCCATAACTATGGGTTCCAATGCGCGAGATCTTGTAGCACTTATCAATGAGGCCCTATCGATTAGTATTACACAGAAGAAATCCATTATAGAAACTAATACGATTAGATCAGCTCTTCATAGAAAAACTTGGGATTTTCGATCCCAGATAAGATCGTTTCAGGATCATGGGATCCTTTTCTATCAGATAGGAAGGGCTGTTACACAAAATGTACTTCTAAGTAATTGCCCCATAGATCCTATATCTATCTATATGAAGAAGAAATCATGTAAGGGGGGGGATTCTTATTTGTACAAATGGTACTTCGAACTTGGAACGAGCATGAAGAAATTAACGATACTTCTTTATCTTTTGAGTTGTTCTGCCGGATCGGTCGCTCAAGATCTTTGGTCTTCATCCAGACACGATGAAAAAAATCGGATCACTTCTTATGGATTCGTTGAGAATGATTCTGATCTAGTTCATGGCCTATTACTATTATTACTATTAGAAGTAGAAGGCGCTCTGGCTCTGGCGGGATCCTCACGGACAGAAAAATATTGCAGTCAGTTTGATAATAATCGAGTGACATTACTTCTTCGGTCCGAACCAAGGAATCAGTTAGATATGATGCAAAATGGATCTTGTTCTATCGTTGATCAGAGATTTCTATATGAAAAATACGAATCGGAGTTTGAAGAAGGGGCCCTCGATCCGCAACAGATAGAGGAGGATTTATTCAATCAGATAGTTTGGGCTCCTAGAATATGGCGCCCTTGTGGCAATCTATCTGATTGTATCGAAAGGCCCACTGAATTGGGATTTCCCTATTGGACTGGGTCATTTCGGGGTAAATGGATCATTTATCATAAAGAGGATGAGCTTCAAGAGAATGATTCGGAGTTCTTGCAGAGTGGAACCATGCAGTACCAGACACGAGATAGATCTTCCAAAGAACAAGGCTTTTTTCGAACAAGCCAATTCATTCGGGACCCTGCGGATCCATTCTTCTCCCTATTCAAAGATAAGCCCTCCGTCTCTGTGTTTTCACGTCGAGAATTCTTTGCAGATGAAGAGATGTCAAAGGGGCTTCTTGCTTCCCAAACAAATCCTCCTACATCTATATATAAACGCTGGTTCATCAAGAATACGCAAGAAAAGCACTTCGAATTGTTGATTCATCGCCAGAGATGTTTTAGAACCAATAGTTCATTATCTAATGGATCTTTCCGTTCTAATACTCTATCCGAGAGTTATCAGTATTTATCAAATCTGTTCCTATCTAACGGAACGCTATTGGATCAAATGACAAAGATATTGTTGAGAAAGAGATGGCTTTTCCCGGATGAAATGAAACATTTGATTCATGTAACAGGAGAAAGATCCCCCATTCCTTAGCCGTAAA